GATAACTCTCAAATAGTTCAAAGGATAATCTTTAGTGAATTTCGTTTATTGAGTAGTCTTTACTCCCTTTCGTTTATCCCGGTTAAACTATTTCAAATTCTATTTGGATTTTTTAGTTGGATCCAGTTATTGAGACTATCGAGAGAATTAACAACTAAAAGGGTGTTTCCTTGTTTTTAAACCCTTTAAATTCCTATTTTTAATCATTGGGTTTAGACATTACTTCGGTGTTTCTTAATCTTTTCAAAATGGCAGCAACATACCTTTTTTTATTTCTTTCTATCAAAGAATCCTATAGGACGGTTGATTCTAGTATGATACACGTTGAATTGAAAAATTTGGATCAATTTCAACAAGTTTTGCTTTTGAATTGGAAACTTTATCGAATTGGATCCTTTCTATTTTCCATATATTTTAGTTACGAAGTTGTTCCAGTTGATTGGCATTAACCCTAGATCCTTGCCCCTGAGAAATGAATTAATACTTTCGGTTCGAGCTCCATCATGGACTATTTACAACCCCGACAAAAAATGAAGGGTTCAAGTGTAATAGAACAAACAATGTCGAGCCAAGAGCACCTCATTTCTAGACAAATCAAAAATGGTGGATGTAAAAATCCACAACAGGTCGTGTCCTTCAAGTCGCACGTTGCTTTCTACCACATCGTTTCAAACGAAGTTTTACCATAACATTCCTCTAATTTGGAACCGGTATGGAATTGATTCCATTATGGAATCATGAATAGTCATCGGTTCAGCTGTCCATAGACATCGCAATCTACACTTTTTCTTCTATATATGAATAAATATGATACATGAAACAATATTTTTCTGAAAAAATCTTAGCAAGACAACATTTTTAACATATTTAACAGACTAATAGAATATCTAGATAATAGAAAGAAAAAAGAAATCTATTCTTATTATATTATTATTATATAATATATATATATATATATGTTATATGTAAATATATTACATATACATATATAAATAATATAAAATAAACGAATAAGTTTTTGAATCTGCATCTTCAAGTGACTTAATAAGATAAATTAAATTATTTCCTACTTTTTCAAAGATTTCACGTACAGGGAATCATTAAAAATATTTATTTATAAAAAAAAATATTTCTAAATGAAATTAACTATTTTAATTAAACATCATTATTTAATTCACTTTAATTTGATTAATTTGATTGGGTTTGAAGAAAATTGGACAATTAAGCATCGCCTTTCTTTATAGGAAGATCAGCCTTTCTTTTTTAATTGACTCCTCACTAATTTCAAATAAAAATTTGAAATAGATCAAAGAAACGAAGAAATAAATAAGAAGAAAGAAATCCTTTTTTTCATGAGATGTATAAAAAAATGATGTTTAAGTTAATATTTGAATTTTGATTCTTTTAATCAGATTACGAAAATCAAAATAGAAAAAAAAATAGGTAAGGTTTCTCCTATCTATCAGATAGACTGAACTGTTGTCACTGTTTGTTATAGATGTTTTATATCTACTATAACTGTTTTATATCTACTATAACTATAGAATACGGGACGTGATAATTTGTTAATGAAATTCGAACAGACACAGATGTTTAAAGTAATATAGATTAATTGCTATCCACCCCCCCCACTTCCTTTTTCTATTTATATAATATGTTATTATGAGAATAATGGAGAAATGGATCCGTACTGGGACGGAAGGATTCGAACCTCCGAATAGCGAGACCAAAACCCGCTGCCTTACCACTTGGCCACGCCCCATTTCAATTTCTAATCGACACTAAGAAACAATAATATTGTTATTGGTTGTTTGTCAACTCAACTCCAGCCAAAATAAATATCTAGATAAATTCTATATCTATAGAATAATAGAATAGACCGGTACTAGAATTTTGATACATATAGATACAGAATTGAACTGAATTTATTGATCATTACATAGAATTCAATTAAGATATTGTATGAAAGTATGGTTTCTTCTATTCTCCTTTGAGAATTGGAGGATTTTTGGTTGGGTGGATTCAAAGAAAAAGAAGGATTTTTTGTCTACCTTATTGACTTTCCTTCTTTTTCCTTATATCAAAAATGCAACCAAAATGCAATTATCTCCAAGAACAAAATGTTTGTTATGCTTAATATCGTTAGTTTGATCTGTATTTGTATTAATTCGCCCCTTTATTCGAGTAGTTTTTTCTTCGGCAAATTGCCCGAAGCCTATGCTTTTTTGAATCCAATCGTAGATGTTATGCCAGTCATACCTTTATTTTTTTTTCTCTTAGCTTTTGTTTGGCAGGCTGCTGTAAGTTTTCGATAAGATCCTGAATAATAATATCCTAGAAAATGCATGATTTCCTCGAAAAGAAATTATAACAATTGCTAAAATAAGATAAGTTTTAGAGTATGAACCCTCGATTCACACATTGAAATTCGTGGATAGTCGACATAAATCAGGCTTACCCCCATTTCCTCTTTTTTGAGCCTTTTCCAGCCATCTAGTCA